AACATCTTTCTTAGTGGCGGGGTCGGGGGAAAGAATAGGAAAGGTGATTTCACTGTATTTCTGACCAGGGGCAGGCCCTATCACAAGAATATTGTTTTTATTAGGGCGATAGTTCTGAAAAGACAAATTGCCTATCTTTTCTTTCATCTCGGGAGAAATACGATCGGAAGGAGCTAATTCAAACCCCTCCGGTAAAATAAGAACAGCCCCCACGTTCAAACCCCCTTTCTTACCATTAGCAAGAACTTGTTTCACTTGCTTATCATAAGGAATTCGAACAACTGCTTCAAATACAGTATCAGGAAGGACCGCTTGTGGAACCTCAATATCCACGGGCTTATTAGCTAAATGGCAATTGGCACATACAATACGCCCAGTTGCTTCTCGTGGATTTTCATAACCCTGCTGCGCAAAAACGGGATATGCACTTGAAATGGATGTCCGAGTTATGATATATATCATGAGCGATACAGAAATGGATCGCGTAATATGTTCCTTTACCCAAGAAAAAGTATTTCTAGTTTGCATGGTGTAATCATTGATTCGAAAATTTCTACAATAAGTTGGGTAGGTCGCTAGTATAGTTCCCTATCCACGATTCTGCTATTTATTGGACTCATTTGACTAGAATACGCTAAAACCCCCGGTATAGAACATTTTTAATACTTATGTAGAACTAAACATAAAAAGTAAGAAACATTCTAATTGGATTGGATTAATACTGGTGGATCATTTATCAATCATTCATTGAATGATAAATAACTACAAGTGACGGAGATACACGATTTAAATAACGAAAAATCCAATATTTCAAAATAGTATCGAGAATAACTGGAAAAGTGGAAACAAGACCAGATATAATTTGATCATTATGACCAAATCCAAAATCTTTGTAGATAGAACCAATCATTAGTTCCCAACCGTGGGGTGAATGAAATCCGATACATAAATCGGTTAATAAAAGAATCAAAAAAGCTTTTACTGTATCACTTAAGTTATATAGGAATTCCTGAGCCCAAGAATTAAGAATAACAAGTTCTTCATTACCTAAAATAGAATAACCGCTTAGAATAACAAAACAGATTATATTTGTCGAGAAGTGCAAAATCTTATGGATACGATCCTCATTGTATATCTTGATTAATTGGATCGTTTCCTTGGGGATTTCTATAGGAAGCTTTTGTAGATGTGTCTCTGAGTATTCCTTGATCATTTCTTCCAACAAGAGGATTTCCTCTAATTCGATGAACTTTTCTAGAATACTTTTTTCTTGAATATCATTCAAAAAAATTTCGGATTGCCTGGTATTCGACCAACTAGTAACCCAAGCTTCCATACTTTTCGTAAATGATAGAGAAATCCACCATGGCAGAAATACTATAGATCCAAGATACAAAAGAGGAGTGAATGCTTTCTTTTTTGCCATTTTGTGCCTTGAATTTTTAATTAACCCGCTGCATTTGTCGACTGTATGTGAATGTGATCGAATATTTCTTTCAAACATGAGTTCTAGACAAGGTATGACTTTGTGATTTTGTTTGAATCTAGAAAGAATACAGAAATAGACTAAGACTCTATTTCGAATTCGACTGAAGAAATAATACAAAATCATGTTTCCAGATATCTCAATTCATCAAATTTCAAACAAGTGCCTCCTTTCGAGGAATGACCAAAAGAAGTCCTTTAAGGAATGAATATTATTGAGATTTTGAGACGAAAGAACTCCCCCTCTATCAAAATATCCAATATTTTGAAAAAAATTCCAACCATTCCCCATAGTCAAGAATAGAATAATTGAGAGAAGGGTATTTTAATGATCAAAAAAATGAGCGGCAAAACAAGACAGAAATGAGCCAGTTTTCATTATTAAGAAAACCCGCTATTTATTTTATTGGGTAGTTTATTGGGTAGTAAAGAACACAAACGAAAGTATAAAAAAGGATCGATTGACAAAAAGAAAAGAATTTACAAGACAAGATATGATTTATCTACATCTAAAGTATCACTTAGTTATAGAAAAAACAGGATTCTTGAATTTTTTCCTCCTGCTGAGAAAGCATTCGTTCTTCAGCCCAGTCCCCCTTTCTCAAAAGACTTCAATTGGTACGCGCAGGAAATAGGCCAATTCCGCGGCTTTTTGTTCAATTTCTCGTGTAGTCAAATTCTCATCAGTACGGGTCAACGGAATAGCCCCCCGGCCTCTGATGTCCAGATAAAGGACACGACGAGTATAAACGCCCTCTTTAACTTCTATTCGAACGGATTGAATATCTTTTATACGGAATCGGAGGAATATGCGACGATTTTTTCCAGGAAATCCCCAACGAAAAATACACACCATTCCTTCGTTTCTATCGAATCGATCATAACCACTACCTACATTCCAGGAAATTGTGCACCACAAATAGGAACTAATAAAGAGACCCGCAATCCCGTAGAAAGACATCACGATCCCTTGTGGAAAAAAAATGATTTGCTGAGACGGAACAAAAGATATCAAATTTCTACCAAGATAACAGGAAGTTCCAACCAATAAGAATCCTAATGAACCTAAAAAAACGATAAGAGCCCAGCAAAAATTACTGAGTTTTCGAGACCCCGCTATAAGTTCTATCCATATATGTTCTGATCGCCAACTCATACTTGATACGATTGCATTTTATTGGAATTGAAAGAATACCCCAAATGGTTTTGACTTTTCTTTTTTGTTTCCGAATGAATTCCCATCAAACTAGTGCTAGTTTGATGGGAACCTTTAGGAGTAATTCATCAAATTGGTTAGATCTAAAATAATAACATACCCTTTATATAATCTCAATATACACATTGATATACATACAGATCCGCCAACTTTACATTTTAATTAAGCATCCAGTGATGCTGATCTATTTGAAACTAGCTAGAATTCAGTTACCCATAGATCATTTTATGCAGGCATAAGAGCTTTCCTTTATGTTCGGCGGAAATCACACGTTCTAACGTATTTCCCAAAATAAATATCTGTGTTATCCTACAAGTTTAAGTTTCAAAAAAAAAACGGATGAGATTGGGTCCCCTTAGATCTAAACAATCTTGTTTTTTTGAATATGAAGAAATAAAGAAGCCATCGCAATTGCCGGAAATACTAGGCCTACTAAAGGCACAAAAATAGAGGGAAAATGAAAAGTTATCATAAAATGGGTACCTCGATTTACTATTTGTACCTGTTCTTTTTTTTTAATATCGTATGTTTTATTTATACTAATTATAATTCATAATTGTAATTATTATTAATTCATAGTTCGTATTAATTGTTCGTATTAATTCAATTTGAAAATTCTTATCTTATTAGAGATATAAGTATCTAAGTGAGTATAGAGAATAAGTCCAAAGAATGTAGAACTAAATAAATGGACTTAGTCATCTATCTACACGAAAGATACATATGATAATCCATTTTATTATTTTTCTTCATTTCTTTGTGTTGTGTTCTTGTCTTTGAATTTAATAAAGAAAGATACAAACCTAATATATCTATTTTTCGATATTTGAATTGAATTTGATTATATACGTATACGTAAGACGGAATTCGTTTTATTTGCCTAATTTCACGAAAGGAAGAACTTGTATTTTTATCTTGTTGATAGAGACTTCTTAATTAGTAATCGGGAATCTAGCTAAAAAAAAGAGTTATCCGCAACTTTTGAGTCTTTCTAGAATTAGATCTTAGGTTAACAAAGAAAACTCCCCCCTTAGGTACTTTGACTCCGATAAGCTAACTACTTCTTTGCTCTAAATAAAATAATGAAACTTAGTGCGCTCTACTTGATTGAATTGGAATTCAAAGGAAAGAAGGCGTGGAGTTTAAATAACTCGCCCAGAACGCTTTTTAAAAGATTACGTGGGACGATCAGGTCGAACAAGCCTTTTTGGAATAAATATTCAGCCGCCTGTGACCCCTCGGGTACTGTTTTATTCAATGTTTGTTCAATTACTCTTTTACCCGCAAACGCAATGTAGGAATTTGGTTCGGCAATAATAATATCTCCCAACATACCAAAACTAGCTGTTACCCCACCAGTAGTGGGAGATGTAAAGATTGATACATACAATAACTTTTTATTTAATTGATAATCATATAAGGCAGACGATATTTTAGCCATTTGCATCAAGCTCACACTTCCCTCTTGCATGCGCGCCCCCCCCGAAGCGCACACTATAATAAGAGGTAGAAATTGATTGGTAGCGTATTCAACCAAACGGGTGATTTTCTCCCCGACTACGGATCCCATACTACCCCCCATAAACTGAAAATCCATAACCCCAATTGCTACGGGAATACCATTTACTTGTCCTACGCCCGTTTGAACAGCCTCCGTTAATCCTGTCTTTCTTTGATACGAATCAATACGATCTTTATAAGGTTCCTCCTCCGAATGAAATCCAATGGGATCCAGAGAGACCATGTCTTCATCCATAGGATCCCAAGTACCGGGGTCGATCAAGACTTCGATTCTTTCTAAACTACTCATTTTCAAATGATATCCACATTGTTCACAAATATTCATTTTTGATTTCAAAAATTTCTTATAATTTAATTCATAACAATTTTCGCATTGAACCCACAAATGCTTATATTTTTGAGTTGCATCGAGATCACTAGACCTTTCTCTTAGAGTTAAATCACTACTAAGAGAGCGGGTTCGTATACTGGACTTCCCACTTTCACTACTAGTTTTACGCTTATCAAAAATGCACCTCGAAATGTAACTGTCACTACTATCACTTACAACGGATGTATCAATACAGATTTGAGACTGAAGATAACTATCAATACAACTAGTAATGTGATTATTCCAACTAGGTTCAGTATCGTACATGTAAGGATTGTATAAGAAATCTTCATTCGTAGATCCATTATTCATATAACCAAAATTGCGATAACTAGAAAAAGAACTTTCTAGTTCACTCAGAAAAGAATGATCTTTGTCAATCTCAAAAATCTGATTTTCAATATCAAA